GATTGCCCAATAAGCTTATCAAATGAATTGTAATTACAATTGAAACAATAGAAAAGGAAATATGAGTTAATATATGCTCTAAAGTTGAAAATATCATAAAAATGAAAAAATGGGGGATCCCCCCGTATTAATTAAGAAATAGAAATTGGGAATTTAATTTTATTATAGGATCTATTTGATATCTTTTAGAAGATGGCATGCCGCCACTCGGACTCGAACCGAGATGCTCTAGCACTGCTTCCTAAGAGCAGCGTGTCTACCGATTTCACCATAGCGGCTTGCTCGAACTCATAATAACCTATTTATATTCAATCGTCGAGATTGAACAAGTCAATTCACTCAAATAAGTTTTTTTTAGTAAAGATATAAAAAAAAAGAGTTCAAAAAAGTCAATTTAAAGGTTCAGTAGTTTCTTTAAGGTGTCTGGTTTTAGGGCTTTGACGTAGTTTAGCCGATTCTAAAATACGACTCTTGCAACGATAGAATTCTTCGATAGACTCAAAAACTTTTTTCTTTTATTGTCATTATTTCTGGTTTATCTGATTTAATAAATTCAATTTGAAACACAAACTAAATTTTATCAATGAATCTAAAATATGTCTATTTTGGATTACTCAAAATTGCCACTTGTACATATAATAATATCTCAACAATTAAGTTCTTTTATTGATTATTCATTGATTATTCATTGGGCTGAAAATTGGATATATATGGAAAATACATTTAATATAGTATATATAATAAATTAAGAAGTCAGAAAGTTATCCAAAAATCTTTAACACGGAATGTATTAGTTTGAACAATTAATTAATTTGAACTAAAAATATTCTATCTGCCCTTCCTGATAAATATCAAATTTTTTCATTATTTATTCTTTTAAAGGTCGATGGGGAAAAGAATACTCCCCACCACCAAAATCTGAATGAAAATATACTAAAAAAATCAAATAAAAAATCTTATATATATTTATTTTTTTTATTTTTAGAATTTAGAAAGAAGAATACTTCTTCTTTTTATAAGATTAAGAGTCTATTTCATATTGATTAGAATAGGAACTGCCAATTGTTAATTTTATATTAACTTTATTTTATATTAACTTTAATATTAAATTAACAAATTACTGAGATATTAATTACTGATCCAATTTTTTTAGTCAAATCCATTCCAAATTATTCCAATATTTTAGGACTTATTTGTTTGTCGTACAAAAAAACTTTTTGAATTCCCGGTAGAAAGAGATTTCCCTAATGACAAAGCTTTTAATGCCGCCCAATATCCTTTCCTTTTCCAAATATTTTTACGAATACGCTTTTTTGATATCGAAGTACGTTTTTTTGGAACTGCCATTTAAAAAAGAAGAAGTTAGTCATTGTTATAGTTGGATGTGAAAGACATCTATTGTTCAAAACGAATTATTATTTTATATTCATTATCTATTTTTTTTCTAAAAGATTCTCTTCATAGAAATCTAGATACGTCAAAGATCCGTGAAAATAAAAAATGACTCGAAATAACAAAATTTTGATTCCATACACTATTTGTAAAACCAAAATTTTTTGGTTTTGAACTCTTAGTTCTCGTTGTTTATATCTCATCTGCTATGGGATAGAAATCAAAAGAAATAAAGAACCTAAAATACCTTTATTTTAGTCATTCTATATTTGATTTACATGTAATAAAATACCTTGTAAACTTTTGCCTAATAAATTGAGTCTTTTTTTAGTAAAACTTGAAAAAAAAAAAATACACCTAAACTTTAAACTCGAATGAGACTAGTAAAAAATCTGTTAAAGGGTATGTAGTTTGATAAAAAAGGATCTCAGTCATTTTTTATCCTTGCTCGATAAAAAGTGCATTTTAGAGCTATAATCTTATAAACTTTCCAAATATTCCTAATAAATTGTTTTGATTGAAATGGAAAACAATAAATCCCATAATGAATTAGTTAATGAGTTTAAATAAACTAACTAAAATCAAGAGGTTTTATTTCATTAGACCAACGACCTTAGTTAATCCTCTAATTCATATTAGCATCAAGTACTCTTTTTAGCCTAAAATTTTATACTTGCTCTATGAATATTAATAATATTTTTTATTTTCCTATTTTCCTATTATAAGTATTCGTTTTTATATGTCACTTGGTTATATCATTTGACCAATTGTAACTTCTTGTTTTGCATATTTGAACAATTTTGAAAAGACTCAGAATAAATACTAATATAAATATAAATTATTAAATAAGTTAGTGCATATCTTTATTTTTTATTTACTTTTTCGAAAGAGCTAAGATCCGGTGAATCGGAAACAATTAATTAAGAAAAAAAAACTTTTTTTATGGAACAGACATATCAATATGCGTGGATAATACCTTTTCTTCCACTTCCAGTTCCTATGTTAATAGGGTTGGGACTTCTTATTTTTCCGACGGCAACAAAAAGTCTTCGTCGTATGTGGGCTTTTCAGAGCGTTTTATTATTAAGTATAGTCATGATTTTTTCCA